ATTATAATTATATTAAATATTATAAAATATTCTTTTTATCCCTTTTTTCTGTCGGATCAAGCACTACCCAATCCTACTACTATAACTTTGTTTCATTAATCTGTATATATATTATATAATACTATGCTATGCATTGTATTATAATACATAATAATATATATATCTATATTAATCTGTATTGTAAATTAAAGTTATCTAGATTTCTGTATATTAATGTTAAAAATTTCAAAGTAGAAAAGACTCTTTTGATCTAGTTATATAATATATTATAATTATATTGTATATTGACAATTCCAAAAAACTTATCATACTATCAGCATAGTATGCTGATGGTCGGGCGGATCTGCCCCCATCGTCTAGCGGTTCAGGACATCTCTCTTTCAAGGAGGCAGCGGGGATTCGACTTCCCCTGGGGGTAGGGTACTACGAAAGGAAGTTGATCATGGATTATAACTAAACCTAGAATTAATTCTTCCTGGGTCGATGCCCGAGCGGTTAATGGGGGCGGACTGTAAATTCGTTGGCAATATGTCTACGCTGGTTCAAATCCAGCTCGGCCCAATAATTCGCCGCTCCATTGAATATGATCTAACCAGTTTAATTTGTCCTCCAGAAATAGAAATGCCCTATCCGTCAAAATAAAGATCAACCATTTTTTTGATCTATCCATATTTTTTAATTAGTCATTTTTGACAATAAAAAAAAAAGAACCACCGGTTACTAGTAATTATTGCTATAGTTCATATCCATGTGGATATTATATCAGTATATCATTTTTGTTTCTGTTACAACACGACGAGACGAATAGAATGTTCTTATGAAACCATAAGAATATGTATGTCATACACCTCGCTGGGATTGTAGTTCAATCGGTCAGAGCACCGCCCTGTCAAGGCGGAAGCTGCGGGTTCGAGCCCCGTCAGTCCCGAACTAGGATCCGATGAATTTATCAATTCATCTCCCACTTTTTACAGAAAAGTGGGACAGGGAGCAAGATCTAAGAATCCTTATTTTTTTTTTTTCGTTTCACATTGATATTTTGATATTTATCATCAGACAAAAGAAATGCGGGAATTTTCATTTCTTTCACTACGGAATAGTACCGATTGATAAGGAAGAGACATACCTAGATTGATTGGTACGATCGGTTATATTACTCTATGTCAGTATTTTAAGAGATACCATATTCGTTATTCATTTGACTTTATTTTTTGATTGTTCTTGAATAATGAAATGGAGTAGAGTGCCCATATTTTTACCAGGAGTACATACAAAAATTGTATTCCTTTGTTGTACAATATACAATGAACTTAACATAATTACCTCGGCGGAACAGAGCGCCTTTTTATTTTTAACTGCGCCCTTTTCCAATTCCAACTCCGACTTGTGTATCCTCTATATTTTAATTAAAAAAATCTATCTCATTCAAATCGCATGCTAATTTTTTTATGTATGTGTTCTCCCCCAATCCAAGAAAGAGAAGATCCAAGAAAGAGAAGAGGATATTATATTAATTAATTATATTAATAATTAATATTAATTAAATCTATTAATTTATAATTTAAAATCATAAATTATATATAATATATAATAATCTTAATTAAAATTATTTAATTTTTTTTTTCATAAATAATAAATAAAAGACCAAGCAAGGTACCCCTTTTTAGTAAATCTGTTGGAATATTAGATCTTTTAATCCGTCCTTTTTCCATCTCACTTATATTGTTTGGGTCTTAGGTGTGACCTGACCCATTGAATACCGGTCATCTGATACCTCGTCGGATACTTAAATTAATTGTCTGTATTAAGTAAGTAGAACGAAGAAGGTAGGTTATAGAAAAGAAAGAATGGAAAAAGACGAAAAATTCAATAGCATTCAATATTGGAATTGGATTAGAAATTGAATTTTTGATTTAGTATGGATAAAAAGTCTTCCTATGTTATACTATTAAATTCTCGACAATTAATTGATTTGATAGATTAGATCTATTGTTATTCATAATATTTTGATCCATTTGGCATCATCAGGATACAATTAACTTATTGAATTTACAGGAATCAAATTTTTCATCTCTATGGGATTAGATCCCGAGTTATTGCGAAACAAAAAAAAAAAATGAGATTATGGAAGTTAATATTCTCGCATTTATTGCTACTACACTGTTCATTCTAGTTCCTACCGCTTTTTTACTTATCATTTACGTAAAAACAGCCAGTCAAAATAATTAATTTTAATGAAACTAGAATTATTAGTTCTTGTCAATAATTGAAGAAATGATGAGATAGTGTGTAGAAATATAAATATAATATCTATAGTTTTTTCTACACACTATCCAATATTGTATACAGATATAATATAGGTTTATATAATATAAATCAATTTACAATTATGGTAGTGTCTCTAGAGTCCACTCCTCCCCCATACTACGAGCGAAAGGGAAAATGTAAAGACTACCATTAAAGCAGCCCAAGCGAGACTTACTATATCCATGTAAATTATGTCTCCTATCTCTATCAAGGAATGATTCCACTATGATTATTGATCAATAATCATAGTGGAATTAACGGCACAGAGTCAAAATGGGATTCTGATTTAAAACGATTGATGCTTCAAATCCAATGAAGCTAATCGTAGCAAATTCTATATTATTGTATTGGATTTTCGGTAGAAGCGAGCCGTAAGTACAAATACGATACATATACCCTTTCTTTCTTATATCAATATCAAAGGAGTCTTTCTAATAGTAAGATCTATTGTTTCTTTTGTTACCTTTTGTATAAGCAAAAGATATAAAAATATATAGAAAAATGTATATACTATTAAGACAGATTATTAGGATAGGACCTCCATTTCCTAATTTATTTAATTCATCCATTGAATTAAATAAATGGCCCGAACCCATTATTAAATTAATAAGTGAAGCAACCTTCACTTCATCCTATTGGATTGGTACGGTGGGGTCACACCCAAAATCCCCATGCTGAGAAAAATTTACAGTCTTTTCTAGAACTTACAGATTCTAAAAATTTTGTCAATCAGGCGACACCCAGATTTGAACTGGGGATAAAGGATTTGCAGTCCCCCGCCTTACCACTTGGCCATGTCGCCAAATCCGATCCAAAATTAGGAATAAAAATATTATCTATACTCCATTATTCTAGTACTAAATTTAGTAATTTTATTTTTATTTTTGAAAGAAAAAAAGGGGGTTTCCAGTCATAGATTGAAAAATTCAGGCAGTAACCATTTCATTTACCTAATTTATGTTGAATTAGTGAACTAAATTTGTATCTCAAAACATGTGTTTCCTTAATCGCATAAGAAAAGCAAATAACAAATCAGTATAAATTATTTTCAATCTTAATTTTGAATTATAACACCATATATGTGTATATGTAAACCCTAAAAAAGAAATTGTTACACAGAACAGAGGATCTCTCTCTTATTCTTATGCACATATTCCTATAAAGAATCAGCATATTTGAATTTTGAATTCTATATTAATTCTATTCTAATATATATATAGAATGGTAAAGGAAAAATGTTTTATTAATTCCTGTCGCAAATTTGAACTTGTGTCAAAAATAATCTTCATTCTTACGTCTCGTTTCCGTTCATACGTATGAAATAGAGATATGGAGTTGGTTAAAATTTCATGTGATTCAGTAAACAGAATATACATTCCATTATTGGCTCACTCTTCATCGAACTAACCTAACCATATAGGTCAATCTAGCAATAATGGAATTTTTTCGATTAAAGAGGAAAGTTAAGATGCTCCGGAATAAAAAAGAGGAAATGTCCACAATACCAGGATTTAATCAGATACAATTTGAGGGATTTTGTGGGTTCATTAATCGGGGCTTGGCGGAAGAATTTCATAAGTTTCCAAAAATTGAAGATACAGATCAAGAAATTGAATTTCAATTATTTGTGGAAAGATATCAATTGGTAGAACCCTTGATAAAAGAAAGAGATGCTGTATATGAATCACTCACATATTCTTCTGAATTATATGTACCCGCGGGATTAATTTGGAAAAGCGGTAGAGATATACAAGAACAAACTGTTTTTATTGGAAACATTCCTCTAATGAATTCCCTGGGCACCTCTATAGTAAATGGAATATACAGAATTGTAATCAATCAAATATTGCAAAGTCCCGGTATTTACTATCGTTCCGAATTGGATCATAACGGAATTTCTGTTTATACCAGTACTATAATATCAGATTGGGGAGGGAGATTAGAATTAGAAATTGATAGAAAAGCAAGGATATGGGCCCGCGTGAGTAGGAAACAAAAAATATCTATTCTAGTTCTATCATCGGCTATGGGTTCAAATCTAAAAGAAATTCTAGATAATGTTTGTTATCCCGAAATTTTCTTGTCTTTCCTGAATGATAAAGAGAAAAAAAAGATTGGGTCAAAAGAAAATGCAATTTTGGAGTTTTATCAACAATTCGCTTGTATAGGCGGGGATCCGGTATTTTCTGAGTCCTTATGTAAGGAATTACAAAAGAAATTTTTTCAACAAAGATGTGAATTAGGAAGGATTGGTCGACGAAATATGAACCGGAGACTAAATCTTGATATACCCCAAAACAATACATTTTTGTTACCACGGGATATATTGGCTGCTGCAGATCATTTGATCGGAATGAAATTTGGAATGGGCACACTTGACGATATGAATCACTTGAAAAATAAGCGTATTCGTTCTGTAGCAGATCTGTTACAGGATCAATTCGGATTAGCCCTTGTTCGTTTAGAAAATGCGGTTCGAGGAACTATATGTGGAGCAATCCGGCATAAAATGATACCGACTCCTCAAAATTTGGTAACTTCGACTTCATTAACAACCACTTATGAATCTTTTTTTGGCTTACATCCCTTATCTCAAGTTTTGGATCGAACTAATCCATTGACACAAATCGTTCATGGGCGAAAATTGAGTTATTTAGGTCCTGGAGGATTGACGGGGCGAACTGCTAGTTTTC